CACGTTATAGAAATAAAATCTATTTTTATTGTTATAGAGCGTGTGACTCCATGGGAACAATAAGAGCATAGGTATGAATAGAGAAAGAGAAGGGGGAATAGTAGAGAAAAAGTTATCCAAAGTTATATATGAGTCATCCCCGCATTTTTTTTATTTCATTAATTGAATTTCGTTTCATTTTGATTAGGGCGAAGTTCCGTAAAAACCTCCGCCCTCTTTGAAATATCATGAACAGTTCCTGTCGGTTGAGCGCCTTTTTCAAGGAAAGAGAGAATAAGAGGAACATTTAAATAAGTTTGATTGTTTATCGGATCATAAAAACCCAATTTACGAAGATCTCTTCCTTCTCTTCGGGATCGAACATCAATTGCAACGATTCGATAGACGGCTCGTTGCTTTCTACCACATCGTTTCAAACGAAGTTTTACCATAACATTCCTATAGTTTAGAACTGGTATGTAATTGATTCAATTATGGAATCATGAGTAGTCATCGGTTTATTTGTATATGGACGGATAGATATTTTTCTGAAGAAGTATCAGCAAGAATTCAACCTAATCCCATATTTTATTGGGATATTTTATTGTATGAATACAACATTCTATTTTTTTTATTTATAAATAAAAAAATAGAAAATATAAATAACATGAATAAATGAGTTCTTTTTGACTCTGCATCTTCGAGTAACTCAATAGGATCGATTCACCAATCTCACACTTCTTCGAGTACCAAAGATTCATAATAAATTATTCAAAATTTAGAAATGCAAAAATCAGAAGCGAAAGAATAGAGGATTTCTCTATCTATCAAATAAACTGAATAATTGTCAATTAAATTATTGATTAAATATTTTAATTCAAGGGATAAGAAGTCTTTTTCACAAAAATAGAAACACTGTTGTCACTGAAATAGAACGATAACAATACAATACATATAAGCATTTCCCTATTTCTACGTATTTGACTTCAGTTTCAGTCATTTTTCTGTAATCTTTACATAAAATAAGGTGAATGAATCACCCACCCTCAATTGTCACCTAGATTTACAATTCTTAATTATTATAATTAGAGCCAAAGACGAAATGTCTAAAAATAATGAGGTTGAAGGAAAATACATCTGTTCCATATGTACATGTACATATGGAATTTACTTAATCTTTTGTTAAGTAGATTTATACATTAAATTTATACTTTCCATTGTTGCTACTACCCGAATTTTTCGGGAATGATGAATCATAAATCAAAAAGTATCCTACTCTTTTTCGAGTAGCTAGGAGAGATAGTCTAGGGAGAAAGACAAACAGGTCCAGATTACGTCCTTATTACGTCCTTGTTGCTTTCTATTTTTTTAGCCCTAATCGAGTAGATTTAATCCGTTTTATTTTATTGAATTCAATTAGTACCAAGAAACCCTCTTGTTTAGAATTCAAGAAATCCACAGAAAATTAAGAATTAATGGATCTATCCCATTGAAGGGATAGGGACCTTTCTTTCGTATTTCGATTTATAATGCATCATTGAAAGATATGGCACATAAGGTTTTTCTAATTTTTCTAAGTAGTTAACTTCAACATGAATATAAAAAAGGGGGCGGGCATATGATGAAAGGCCTGTGCTACTTTTTTTTTTAATTCAAACTCTTGTCTTGTGATCTATGTGTGATTTGAACTCAATTCAGTTTGTGAAAAGGGAAGGCATGGTTCATAGAAGAGTCAGTAAAAATTAGAAAAAACAATAAAATTTTATCCAATATTATATTTATTACACTTTTAAACATAAAGAGAACGTTATTCAAAAAAGTAATCTTTATTCTGATATAATGCGTATACTCTGGGACGGAAGGATTCGAACCTCCGCATAGCGGGACCAAAACCCGTTGCCTTACCACTTGGCCACGCCCCATTTAGATTTCTATTCTGTACTAATGAACACTAATATTGGTATTGGTTGTTCGTCAATTCCAGTCCCAATTTCTATGGAATAGATTGTTGATAGGGTTTTAACACGTGGAGATATAGAATTTAATAGAATTAACTTAATTTATTGATCATTACATATAATTTAATTAAGATATAAGATATTCTATGAAAGTATGATTTCTTCTATTCTATTTTGAGAATTGAAGAATTTTTGATTGGTTGAGTCCAAAGAAAAATAAGGATTTTTTAGTTTACTTTCTTCATTTTCCCTTATATCAAAAACTCAATCAAAATGCAATTATCTCCAAGAACAAAAATCTTTGTTATGCTTAATATCTTTAGTTTGAGCGGTATCTGTCTTAATTCTGCCCTTTATTCGAGTAGTTTTTTCTTCGCCAAATTACCCGAGGCCTATGCTTTTTTAAATCCAATTGTAGATTTTATGCCAGTTATACCTCTGCTATTTTTTCTCTTAGCCTTTGTTTGGCAAGCTGCTGTAAGTTTTCGATGAGATATTTAATACTGTCCTAGAAAAATTCAGGATTTATTCGAGAAAAAAAACTCTAACAATTGATAAGATCAGATAAGTCTTACAGACTGAGTCCTCGACTCAAACATTGAAATTCTTGGATAGCCACGATAAATCTGGATCACCCTATTTTTTCATTCTGAACCTTTTTCTTTCCCAGTGAAAGACCTATTAGGTTACCCCCCAATATCGAATTGTGGGTATTAAAGAAATTTTTGATTTAGAAACTACTTTCTTTCGTGGTGTCAAAATGGGATATGTGTTATAAAAATGGAAAATCTATTCTCTTAAAAAAAAAAAATCTTGGAGATTGTGTAATGCTTACTCTCAAACTCTTCGTTTACACAGTAGTGATATTCTTTGTTTCTCTCTTCATCTTCGGATTCCTATCTAACGATCCAGGACGTAATCCTGGACGTGAAGAATAAAAAATAAGATAAGACTTTTTCGTTTTTCTTGCTTTATTTTTAAACTTTCTTAGAATTTTATATATTCCACGCCTTAACTATAAAAAAAAAAAATTCAAAAAATAAATAAAAAAAAAGTCATCAACAGAAACGGAAAGAGAGGGATTCGAACCCTCGGTACGAATAACTCGTACAACGGATTAGCAATCCGACGCTTTAGTCCACTCAGCCATCTCTCCCAATTGAAAAAGGATAATTACTATTTTACATTACACATAATGTATAAAGTAAGGATTGAGAAAAGTTTTTTTTTTTTCTTTCTTTATTATACAGATATTATAGAACTTTTATCAGTAATCCTAATTGCATTTAGATTTATTTAGATAAAGTAAGGGTTGAAAGAGATATTTTTAATATAAAAATGAAGAATACCTCTTCAATTTCGTCCGAAAGGGCTTTTTTATTCCCACGGCCGGGCCGGGTCAATACCTAGCCGGGCCTTTTTCCAATTAATTATAGATAAAAAAATTTATCTGATTTCAAAACAAAAATACTTGTTATTGAAGCAACAACAATCAGAAGAAGGACTATTTTATTTTCATCCCGTACCCATTCCTATGATATAGAATGATAGTGCCATTTATTTCTTATTTCTTATTAGTGCCTATTTAGTCTTTTTTTTTTTATTATTTTTTTATTTACTGTACTGATAAAAAGCCCATTCCTATTGTAATTCATTTATTTTTTTTAGTTCTTCAATAAAGAAGTTTTCTTTATTTCAGCTGAACACTTGAGTCTACAAAAAGGACTATGGTTTTCTTTTTTACTAGATCAAGTTAGTTGGAACGAATTCATAAAATCAGACTTCAAAAAAAAAAAAGAACTATGGATTCTTGCACAACGCCCTTTTCTTTTATGTTATGACTTAAGTGGTTTTGTTGAGCCCTAATCTGTCAAAACTCCTCCAACAAAAGAAAAGAGAGAACTTCTTATTTAAATGAGCCCTCTTTCTTAATCTCATTAAGCCCCTGACGAAAGACATCAACACTCTAATTTTCATGATTCTTTTCTGATATTGTCTTGATTACATTTGATTCTTTTGTTCGACAAAAAGTCCATTTATATACAATAATGGCATTGTAGCGGGTATAGTTTAGTGGTAAAAGTGTGATTCGTTCTATTAACCCCCTTAAGAGTTAAGGGGTCCTTCGGTTTGATTCGTATTCCGATAAAAAAACTTTATTTCTTAAAAGGATTTAATCCTTTACCTTCCAATGACAGATTCGAGGAAGAATATACATTCTCGTGATTTTTATCCAAAGATCAATTAGAAATTGAAAAATTGGATTATGAAATTACGAAACATAATTTGTTTTTTGAATTGGATCAATACTTCCAATTAACTGAGTATGAGTAAAGGATCCATGGATAAAGAAATTGAAGTTCTTTTCTAATCGTAACTAAATCTTCAATTTTTGATTTGTAGAAGGGAGATTGAAGCAAAATAGCTATTAAACGATGACTTTAGTTTACTAGAGACATCGACATATTGTTTTAGCTCGGTGGAAAGAAAATGCTTTTCCTCAGGATTCTCTAAAATAGAAATAGAGAACGAAGTAACTAGAAAAATTTTAATAATCTCCCTTTTCTATAGGGATCATCTAGAAAGCGAGTCGTTTTGAATGCATTCAGACAGAAAAGCTGACATAGATGTTATGGTTTTTTGTAATTTTGTTCACAGCTTAGATCTGGGAATTTTTCCATCTTCCATAAAGGAGCCGAATGAAACCAAAGTTTCATGTTCGGTTTTGAATTAGAGACGTTAAAAATGCTGAATTGACGTCGACTATAACCCCTAGCCTTCCAAGCTAACGATGCGGGTTCGATTCCCGCTACCCGCTTTATTTATTTTGATTTCATTTTTTTATATTTTTTTTAATAAATAAAAAGGAATTCAATTTATATAATATAATATATATAATATATATAGAAATAGAATTTCTAATTAATGCATCGTTGAATTAAATACACAATTCCCAAAATTCTCTCACATACATTCCGATTTTTTTTTCGCATTTTTACTTTTCTATTTCTTATTCGAAAAAAAAAATCGGAATGAAAGGCGTCCATTGTCTAATGGATAGGA